TCTAATCTAATTTCATTGCAGACTAGGGTTAGTAGACACTACCTCAATATTAATAAATGTATTGTGTAAGATAATTAGGAAGTCCTTATACTGTTTTTTAGAATCCTTTCTTTAACCTTAGGAGCCAAAATGGAGTGTCTCTTAGGAACCTTTGGATACCAAGATTTACGACTTCTTATTTTCATAGTTCTGATGCCCAGAATAGAATGAATTCTCATTATTTCTTTTATTTGGTTCAATTAAGAATAGCCCAAACCGATCATTAATAAGATTGAGTTGCTTAAGATTTATTGGTACCTGTTTGAGCCACACTCAGAACCCATATTTTTATAAACAAAGATGACAGTCTTTTATGGGACCTACGGGTTCTAAAAATCAAGTATCGACAGACCTAGTCCCTTGCCGATGCTTTTTCGGGGCAAGAATTCGTCAAGTTCGATCAGCAGGATTAAAAAATTCCAAGTCTTTTTTGTTGATCAGGCGACACCCAGATTCGAACTGGGGATAAAGGATTTGCAGTCCCCCGCCTTACCACTTGGCCATGTCGCCAAATTCCATCCAAAATAGATTAAAATCTTAAAATCTTAATTCTATACTATCTATACTATTCTATTTATATTATTATTATTCTATTATATTATTATTATTCTATTTATTATTAATATTATAATTATATTTAAATTTAATATTTTTATTCTTTTTTTTTTATTTTTATTTGCATTTTTTCCTTTCTTAATTTATTTTTTTTTTTTTTATCTTGAATCTCATTTTACTTATCCTTATTCAAAAATATAAAATTACTATTTTTTATTTTATATTTTATTTGATCCTGTTTAGATTCTTTTCTTCGATTGAGTGTATCTCAAAACATGCGTCGCTTACCTTTCTTTTAACTTTTCTATAGAAAAGTTCCGGCCCCCCATCACAGACTGTAAAATTAAGGGCAAATTAGAATAATTAACTATTTACTTATTACTCTTTCTTTTACTTTACTTACTTTTCTTAGTTTGAACTAGGGAACAGTTCTTAAATTTGTATCTCCATTTGTATTCCCTTAATCGATGCAAAATCCAATTGATTTACGACTAACGACTAATAATTATCAATTACAATTATAAAATTACAATTATAATTTTATAAATTTATTAAAATTTATTATTTTATTTATTTTTTTATAAAAAAAAAATATAATTATAATATAATTATAATATAATAATAAAATATATGTGTATATGTAAACCCCAGAACAGTGTAAACTACAGAGATGTTTTATACGTGGATACTGAATGAATAGAAAGTAGACATTATGATTATGATAGAGTTCGACTTGACCTATGTTGCACCAAGTTCTCTTATGATAAAAGATGCGATATATGGATAGCTATATGGGCATGTGCCGGTATGTACTTCCTAAAGATTACTCCTATGAGTATTACGTACGCAATTCAATTGTATTTTATAAATTATACTAAAAAAAAAAAATATTTGCGAATTACTTTTTGAGCGTTTGTGCTAAAAACTATATGCTTTTCCTGATTCTTCTGTTTTTATCTCATTCATAGAGAACAGATTGAATCCTGAATTCATTTATTTTTTGTACCCTGATCGTAATATCATAATAAAAGAATTGGGTAGAAATTGGATCAATTTTTATATCCGATAAAAGACTCCGTCAACCTAAGTGACAGAATTTTTTTTCCCAGGAATGCTTTATAAATTTTCATTTCTTTCTATTTGTACCTGTCTCAAATTCGAACTTGCGTAAAAAATGCCCTCCATTTTTCTGTCTTGCTTCCGTTCATACGTATGATATATATGGATAGAGTTGGCTAAAATTTTATGTGATTCAGTAAACAGAATATCCGTTCCATCATTGCTAGATCGATCGGTATGGTTCGATGAATAGTGAGCCAAGCCAATAATGGGATTTTTTCAATAAAGAGGAAACTTCAGATTAAGATGCTCCAGAATGGAAATGAGGGAATGTCCACAATACCTGGATTTAGTCAGATACAATTTGAGGGATTTTTTAGGTTCATTAATCAGGGCTTGGCGGAAGAATTTCATAAGTTTCCAAAAATTGAAGATATAGATCAAGAAATTGAATTTAAATTATTTGTGGAAACATATCAATTGGTAGAGCCTTTGATAAAAGAAAGAGATGCCGTATATGAATCACTCACATATTCTTCCGAATTATATGTACCCGCGGTCTTAATTTGGAAAACCGGTAGAAATATCCAAGAACAAACTGTTTTTATTGGAAACATCCCTATAATGAATTCTTTTGGAACCTCTATAGTAAATGGAATATACCGAATTGTGATCAACCAAATATTGCAAAGTCCCGGTATTTACTACCGTTCAGAATTGGAACATAACGGAATCTCTGTCTATACCAGTACTATAATATCGGATTGGGGGGGAAGATCGGAATTAGAAATTGATAGAAAAGCAAGGATATGGGCCCGTGTAAGTAGAAAACAAAAAATATCTATTC